TAAGATGGCTTATATGTTGTGACTTGGAATAAATGTTTCTCCGTAAAGGAAGGGAAGAGCTATTTTTTTATTGCAAATTTATTCCTAATAGACCATCTAGGAACAAGAAGATTAAATTGGAAATATCGACAGATTCCCGCGTAGTCCAAAGAAATATGAAAATAATAATAAAAAAAAGATCCAATTTTATCTCTATCGAATTTTAATATCAGAATAGTGAATAGAATTATGGTGCAATGGGTTAGGTCCACTTACTTTTTCTTTTGTTGATTTCTAATCGATTTAATTGGAATAATGGAAAATAGGAAAGTAATGAAACTATTTTATTCAAGGAGACGACTTAATCCATATTTATTATAATTTATAATTTATTATAATAATATTAGCAAATTTATAACTATACTCTAATTTATTAGTACGTTATCATTTCTATAATAATAATAAATTATATGTATATTACATTATATAATTTGTTACTTTAATTTATTACAAATATCCACAATAACTTTATTCGTAATTCAAATACGAATACTACCGTCGGATTTTGTTTTTTATTTATGAAAAAACCAAAGCCCCTTATCGGATTTGAACCGATGACTTACGCCTTACCATGGCGTTACTCTACCACTGAGTTAAAAGGGCTCGTTTGATTCAATTCCTGAATAAAGTCACTAGCTACTATGAGTTTAGTATATAGACTTATTATAATATATGTACATACTTATTATAATATATGTACATTATAATATATGTACATACTTATTATAATATATGTACATATAAGACTATATCTTATATTTATAGCGGTTCGTTCAGAAATGAAAAATTTGACTTGTCTGTTAAATAAAATTCTAGGGGAGGATATACTAGTGAATATAGTTAAAATAAAATGGTTTATTGATATTGGATTTGATAAATAGAAATGCAATGACAATGGATTTTTTCCGATCCTAATTGGAATTGACATCATAACGAAATTTATTTGATTGATACACGTACCTACTAATTTAACAGGGATCCAACATATCTCATTGAATGATTGATAAAGAAATTTGGCGCAGCCTCTGAACTAAATTATTGGCGGAAAAAATCCTATAGAATCGTGAAAGATGGAAAGATCCTCCGTCTCGAGTCATACCATCCCATTATATTGACAATTTTTAAAATTGTGCATACTATCAGCATAGTATCCTGGCGGTCGTTCAAGTATGATATGCCCCCATCGTCTAGTGGTCCAGGACATCTCTCTTTCAAGGAGGCAGCGGGGATTCGACTTCCCCTGGGGGTAGGGTACTACGAAAGGAAGTTGATCATGGATTATCAATACGCCTGGAATTTATTCTTCCTGGGTCGATGCCCGAGCGGTTAATGGGGACGGACTGTAAATTCGTTGGCAATATGTCTACGCTGGTTCAAATCCAGCTCGGCCCAAAAATCCGCCGATCTACACACGAAATGGTATCATATAACCCATTTTGTGCTCTCCAGAAATGCCCGATCCCCAGCACTATTTATTTACTCTATTTTTCCAACAAATTAGGATCTTGATAATGATCTAGATTCATATCAGGATCTGTAAGTATAAAATACAATCGAAGGAAAGGGATAAAGAAAAAACCCTTTTCATTGAAAGAGTAATTATCCCATTTATTTATCAATAACGAAAGGATTACTAGTAATCCAGGTCGGTCTCACTAAAGCGCATACCCATATGATATTATATATATCACTCGCGGCTCTGTTACAACACGCCAATTTGAATCTAAATTCAAAATTGAAGGGGTTAGAATAAAATAATAAAAATATGTATACATAATACTTTATTTTATTATTGTATTTACTTGGGATTGTAGTTCAATTGGTCAGAGCACCGCCCTGTCAAGGCGGAAGCTGCGGGTTCGAGCCCCGTCAGTCCCGACGGATCCAATAAAAAAATATATAAACTCTGCTCTCTCTTTTTTGTGAAAGTAAGTCGAATTTCGTTTTTATCATCAATCGGGGAATTTTCATTTCTTTGACTAGTACTGATTCGATTGATGAGCGATAGACATATGTGGATTAGGAGAATTATTGGTAGCATCACATTCAGGATTCCAAGAGATACCATACTGTACCGGGTATGGCTTTTTCGATTACTGCTACTCTGTCGAATAGAGTAGAGTACTTTATGTGTCTCGGAAGTACATATAGAAAGGGAATTTGCATGATATAAAATAACTTAGTTATTGTAATAGAATACTTTCAGGGATCGCTTTTTTATTAGGGGGTTTCCTTGAAAGAACAAACTTTATTTATTTTTATATAAAAATATATAATAATAAATAATTATAGTTAATTTGATGGAATATTAGATTTTTTATACCGAAACTTGTACTCGTCTTTATCATCCTTCTTTTGTTTTCCAAGGAGATTAGATTCGCTCAGTAAAAAAAGAAGTTTCGAACTTAACTCTTTCCCCCCCTTTTTTTTATTTATCTTTTATTGTTTGTTGGGGGTTGTTTAGAATCAATGGTAAGTGTAAGGGCGGTTCAATGATACTTCATCAGATGGTTGTACAAAAAGGGCAGTAGGTTATATAAAAGAAAGAATAAAAAAGAATGATAAATAAAAAAAAAAGGAAAATTATTGGTTGGATCAGGAATAAAATTTGGAGTTCGGTATGGATAAAAGATTGTCCTATGTTATACTATTCAATTCTTGACGATGAGTTGATTTGATAGTGCAGATATTGTTATTCATGATATTGATCCGATTCGATATCATCGAGATGTAATTCATCCCATTGAATTTACAAGCGAAAGATTTATTATCTCTATGGGATTAACTCCCGAGTTATTGCGAATTAAATTAAAGAAAAACGAAACAATGAGATTATGGAAGTAAATATTCTCGCATTTATTGCTACTGCACTGTTTATTCTAGTTCCTACCGCTTTTTTACTTATAATATACGTAAAAACAGTCAGCCAAGGTGATTAATTTGAATTAAACTGGACTTTTTAGTTCTTATCAATAATTGAAGAGACGAAAGGAAAGGGATTCAAATTTCGCGTCTTAAATGAACTGGGCAGACTAGAATTCGCCGTATTCTATGAAATAAATACGATAGTTTCTATGAAATAAATACGATAGTATGGTAGAAAGATTCAGATATTTCTTTCTACCATACTATCTACTATTGTTATTGTAGTGTATATAAGGTGTATTGTAATCTGGATTAATTTAATAGAGATCAATCTACAATAGTATCGTCAGATTTCTATATATCGGTATATATATGGATATCAATTATATATTATATATATCAATTATATATTATATATAATGTATATAGTGCCTCCCACCAATTCGATTTCTTTGCTTTATGCACCTGTCTTATATTTATATTTAATTTGTGTTGATTTCAATCAATTTGAAATAATTGAAAAGCGCCTCGTACGATTCTAATTCCCAGATTGCTGATTATTTTCAATATGAATTCCGATCAAAAGAATCAAGGGCCTCTTTGATGGGTATAATAAAAGAAAATTTAAAGTAATCTTTTTATTAGCATAACATTCTGACGAAGAGGTCATTGATCGATCAGTTTCCAGATGATCTATTGAAACTCCTTCGAATTTCGAAAAAAAAAAGGGGGGCTAAAGGATTAGTAAACCTCTTTTAACGTTTGAATAGTGAGTTCAATAAAATTGGAATAAATTTCCTACCATTTGTATCTCTTTTACTTTGTATTCTTTTTACTTTCGAAATACAAACAGGGAAATAATTGAAATATTTGTTTGATTGAAAGAATATTCTTCATATATATTATTCATAAACTATATTACTACACTAAAACCCAAGAAAATTTTGAAATGCAGATATTTTTCTATTTCAATTTAAAAATTGAATTTTAAATTGAAATAGTGTTGAAATAGTGAAATTTCAACTAAAAAAAGATTTTCAGACCTGAACGATTTATAAAAAATTTGATACAGTTTAATTCCTACAACTCAATTACAATTAGTAATACTTCTAGAGTCCACTTCTTCCCCATACTACAAGTGAAAGAGAAAATGTAAAGACTACCATTAAAGCAGCCCAAGCGAGATTTACTATATCCATGTGAATTATGTCCCCTATCTCTATGACGAAATTCTTGAATTATTGTTCACTAATAAATAATAGTGGAATCACTGGCGCAGAGTCAAAAATTCTGACCTAAGATCGTTGATGAAACAATCCAATAAATCCAACTCTAACTTATTAACTTATCTAACTTATTAACTTATAAGGAGTCTTATAAGAGTTCTAGTATAATCAGAAAAGATTAAGCACAAGAAAAATATGCGGAGACCCCCTTGGAAGTATCAAAGAAATGTTACTAATATATAGTATGTAGAAATAATATATATAGTATGTAGAAATAATAAAAATAGATTCTTTCTTTTGTTGCCCTTCATTAAGTTAAATAAAAAGTATAAAAAAATAGAATAAAAAAAACAAATAGAATATATAGAATATAAGGTAGATCACTACTTAGCCCATACCCTATTTCTTTCCCATTTTCTTTTGATCTAATTCTTAACTTAACGTCTCCTTATTGTCTCTATGAAAGACGCCCTATTATGTTTTTGACTAGAGGTTAACGAAAAAAGAAAACAGGTATATACATAAGTAAAAGCCAATTACTCATTCAATCGAATTAATATTGATTGCGGAGTACTCAAATGTATACTTTGATGAATATGTATACAAAGTCTCTTCTGGCCTTTCCGCAACTAAAATAAAAACGGAATTCGATTTTCGTCCTGCTATCCAATCGAATTCCAAACTCGGCTCGTAGACACTCCATTAGTAATGGAAGGACTATCAAGATTTATAAGTTTCCTCCATTGGCTTCCGCCGGAAAAATTTTTCAAATTCTAGCAGCAAAATAGAAGGGAGTATGTCAATTCTTTTGGTGATTAGGCGACACCCGGATTTGAACTGGGGAAAAAGGATTTGCAGTCCCCCGCCTTA